TTCATCGGGTCCGGGCGAAGACCAAAGATCTTGAGCGACCGATCCGGCAGAACAACTCAAAAGATAAAGAAGTATCGTTAATTTCTTCATGCTCGTTCCAAGTTCGAAGTACCATTTGTACAAATAAGAATCCCCTTCTTTACGTGACTTCTTCTTCATATAGATAGATATAGGATCTATGGGGCAATTACTTAGAAGTACATTTTGTGCAACAGCCCTTCCTATCTGATAGAAAAAGATCCCATGATCCTGAACCGATCTTATCTGGGATCGCAAATGCCAAGTTTGTCTATGAAGAGCTGATCTAATTGTATTAGTTTCTATAATTGATTTCTTCTGTGTAATACTAATTGATAGGGCCTCATTAATAAGTGCTACAAGATCTCGTGCATTGGAACCCATGGTTATGGACTCGAATCCGTTAGTATGGAACATTTTCTTTTCCAAGCGAAATCCCCTAGTATATGAAAGAATGAAAAAGTGCTTTCGTTGTTGTGGAATAAGAAGCTTTCGTATCTTAATGCATGTATTTAATTTATTCGGAGCTATTAGAGCGGGATCCACTTTTTTGGGAATATGAGTCGAAGCAATAACAAGAATATTTCTAGTGCTTTCACAATCCCTGGAGAGATGGTTCTCTAATAGACCGAGGGATAAGTAATTCGACTCATTCACATACAGATCATGAATGTTTGGAATCCATATTATGCAGGGAGACATTGCTTTTGCTAATTCGAATTGAAGGGTGATATCAAATCGGTCTATGTCTATTTTCGTCGTCATATACGTAGTTAGCATATTCGTCATAGTTAGCAGCTCCATATCAAGGGCATCATCAATATTGTCACTATCATCAATATTGTCACTATCATCAATATCAATATTGTCACTATCATCAATATCGATATCGTCACTATCATCAATATCGATATCGTCACTAAAATAACCTTTAGGCTTGTTATCCAGGAACTTGTTCGGAAATACCGTAATGAAAGGAAGATAGGAGTTTGTCGCTAGGTATTTGACCAAATAGGAGCGTCCAGTTCCTATAGAACCTATCACTAAAATACCCCTTGAAGGGGATAGGACTAAGCGGAGCGAAAAGGGTTTTCCATGAGATGGCAAATGAAACCTATTAGCTCCACACGAGGTTTGTGAATATGTGATTGTCTGATAATGCGCAAGGAATATCCGTCTTTCTGCTAAACAGGATCTATTGAACTCATAATTCATTAGATACTTTTTATGAATGTCAACTAAGTATCGTAAATAAATTGATCCCGGTTGTTCAATCATTTGATAACTAGAGTCATTCTTTGATAAATGATCATTATGAGTCAGACTCAATAGAATTTGATCAATCTTTTTTTCTGTCGTTAAGGTGGAGAACTGAACCAAGAATTCTCTTTCTTCATCATCAATTGAATCACTATTCACGACCCAGGATTCTATTTTATCATCAATCCAATCACCGTTCACTTTTTTTCTTTTTCTTATCAATGAATAGATCTCTTTACTTGTACGACTTAGATGTCTCGTATTTCTCGAAAAGGTGATTCGATTGATGGGATTTGGTATGATACTTATGAGATCGATGAGATTGATATTCCAATATTTATTCTTAGAACGTATTGATTTGATCCCATAAGCGGGATCACCCCCCAGTAGCATATTGCCACCAAAAGCAGAAGCCCGTATTTCTTCCGTAAAATCCCCTAATTGTTCCAGAGCAACTAGAAAGAGATTCTTTAACCAGAAAGAATTCAGTTCAGATGTAGGATACCTATCCAGAAGTTTTCGTAACTCAATCATGTATGATGGAATCATAAAAGATTTGATCTTTTCTAACTCTGTCTGTAACTCACTAGCGGCTCGGGAAACAAAGAAAAGATGTATACGAACGAGATATCCAGCAACAAGAAGAAGGAAAAGGATTGAATAGAGGAACTCCCGAGTATTTGTTGATCTCAGATGTGTCCATATCAATGGAACGGATGACTCATTATTTCGATGAATCATTTCTTCGGACAGAAGAAGATTCTGTAAACACTTCCTCGAAATCTCACTTATCAGAGTCCATTGTGGAAGAATCGACCCCAATTTTTTCTGAAGAATGGACCATGATATAGCTAATTCATGGATAATATCATGAAAAATGGATACAAATTTTTGACTGATACTTAGTATCGGCAATGGATCTGAAAAAATATCTAAAAGGGTGCAATTTAGATATTTGAACCCTGTCGAAGTAAAGAACCATGGCATATATGTTTGCAACAGATTCCATCTTATTGAGAGATTTGAAAAAGCACTATCTCGTTGAAAGGTTCTATACATCTGGCCTTTCTCAACGCATTTCTTTAGACAAAGACTCCGTTTTTTCCTCTTTCCGGATGGTAAATAGTTCTCAGGACATGGAGTGTGAATCAAACCCATGTTTGAATTGAAACTGAGATACTGATGCAAGTTCTTCCCTTCTGAATCAAATAGATTCATATCTGAAATAGACTGAAAATAAGTTCTTTCAATTTCAAAATGGGTTATTTGTTCCTCTGTTAGAGGTGTTGCAGAAATGTCTGCGATCGAGTAAATAGCTCTACGAACGAATGGATCGGATCGAATTGGAAAATGGAAAGATTTGTACAAGTTATACCTTTCGTCAACACTTTGTGGAAAATCGTTAGGTATGAATATGTCAGATACTTGTGGCTCGATTGGGGAAATAGTCTCTCTCTCCAAAAAAATATGTTTTTTTTTACCGACGCACAAAGAAAATATTTTGTTGCGAATGAACAAGATATTGAGGAATTGTCCATATGTAAGATCATAATTATTGATACGGTTCTTTTCCACATAAAAGGGGAATCTTTTGTTACAATAGACCCAGAAGTGATGTGGATCATTCAAAAATCGAAGTCGATTTGCTTTATAAAAAGAAGATATCAATGAACTTCTATGAAATGGTTTCACGGTATTCAGCCAATTGTTTCGATCGTGGGATATCATCGAGAAATAGGAATCCGTGTTATTAAAGGATTTCCTGCGATTATTTCGAGTATGGAATGAGTCGATCATCCACTTTGGTATCTTTTTGAACAAAAATGGGAATATTGTTCCTCCCTTGATCAAGAATTTCGGTCTTTGGGAAGTATCATGATCATCCAATAAGAAAGGGTTCAATTTATTCAAATGAACGATTTGAACACCTATTGATTCTAACAACTGATTGCAGAGTTGATCATTCGGACCTTTCAATTCATAGATGTGGATCTCGGACCTATGAATGGGGATATTCCCGATACTCACAAAGAAAAAAGAAAGTGACTTGGACAAAAAGAGAAGTGATTTGGACAAAAAGAGAAGTGACTTGGACAAAAAGAAACGAAGTGACTTAAACAAATCTTGTTTGTCGATAGCCTTGGACCAATCAATCGAATATTGATTAATACGTAATCGATCGAACACTACGAGAAATCGATCGAACACTACGAGAAAACGGTTCTTCTGTTCAGAACCAAAATGTTCCAAATGCTCCTGGAAATTCTTGCTCCCATTGGAGCATTTGTATCTATATGCATCAGGATCCCGATTCATGGATCTCTCGGTTCGAGAAATAAGAGGATCAAACCATTTCTTCTGACTCTTTTTCAAATTAGATAAATGTTGGTTGATCGTATATTTCATTATAGTTATATGATTCAGAGTATCATTTCCTATTTCATCCCTTTGAATTCCATATTCGAAGTTGCGATCGGATCTATTCATGAAAAAGAATCGATTCGATACATTTCTTATGTACCCATAGATTCTATATTGAATTTGAATCAGATCTCGGATCAATCTATATTGATTGACTGCCTCCATTATGTTGTTGCTAGCAAATACCGCTGTTTTTAATTTTGGATCTTCCAAATCATTCCCGCAGTAGATCTGGACCGATTTTTTTCTGATCCTTCGATAAAGAGATCCATTCTCTTCATAAAAAAGAAGAGGTAGAACCAATAAAGATTTCTTTTTCGATTCATCTGTGGAGTTGAGTACCTCATTCAAGAATCTTTTTTGATCCAATCTGTAGGAATCAATAGAAAAGGCAAATCTCCTATGATCCACCAGATCCGGCTCGGTTATTGATAAAGTGAATAGATCTGCCATTTCTTGAAATCTCTCTTCTGATTCAAAATCGTGGTCTACCGTGTATCCCCCTTTGTGCCGGTCATGGAATAGATGAAATAAATCCAAAAATGGATTTTTGTTCAAGAATGAAATCTTATTCGAACTGCCCATATCTGGTTCATCCTTCGGAAACATATCACATCCCGGATCTGATGAAATAGGATGAATTGAGACGGTATTTTGTAAATACGTAATTATCTTGAATATATCAACCATTTCTTTATTTTTCGATCGCCTGGAAGGGACAAAAGAAACATCTTGGTTTTTCTTCAAAAATTTCTGATCTCTAGCGGACTTCTCAGTAGGATTCGAACTTATATGAAGTTCTGACCATCTGTCAGAGAAAAAAGAACGAATTGATCTTGTAGGATTCCAAAAAAATTCTTCGATTTCTTCCAGAAACAGATGATTATTCATCTCCTTATCCTTATCACGTTCCGTGAATAGCTGGGACATTGAGGAAGATCCAAAAAGGTATTTCGGGAATCGATCTGATTCTATCTCTGTGCGTTCCGTTTGAAGAAAGGAGGGATCCCAAAGAATGGATCTTTCTTTTAGTTGCTGAATCTCTGTTTGATCAATCAAGATCAATGTGTGATATTCTGAATCCTCATTTCTAATGGAATCGAAATGCTCTCTGGATTGATCAGAGGATCCTTTCCATTGGCTAGAATCCGTTACTTGAACCAAAATAGATCTTGTGGAATCATATTGAATATTTGACAATACATTCCGTACCTTGCTAAAAAACCGATACTTGTTTACCAACCACACATTGTCTAACCAAATCAAATTCTCTCTCGATACCTTCCTCAAAAAATCGGATT